ATCCGGGATGTGATAGGGTTCCGAAGGATGAATTGAATGTGGACAGTTCCAAGAAGATTTCATTTTTCAAAAAAAATCCATTTTTTGATTTATTGAATCTATTCCATGACCGTAGCAGGGGGGGATACACGTTAGATCGCGATTTTGAATCAGAAGAGCGATTTGAAGAAAGGGCGGCTCTATTCACTCTATCAATAACCGAGCCAGATCAGGTGTATCATAAGGGATTTTCCTTTTCTATTGATTCATACGGATTGGATCAAAAACAATCCTTGAGTGAGGTATTCCACTCCAGTGATGAGTCGAAAAAGAAATCTTTATTGGTTCTACCTCCTCTTTTTTATGAAGAGAATGAATCTCTTTATGGAAGGATCATAAAAAAAGGGGTCCGGATCTCCTGCGGGAATGATTTGGAAGATCCAAAAAGAGTGGTATTTGCTATCAACAACATAATGAGGGCAGTCAATCAATCTAGTCCAAAAATGGATCTAATTCACATCCAAGAGAAGGGGTACAAAGGTATTGGATCGATTCTTTTTAATGAATCGATCCGCTCGCAACTTCGAGTCTGGAATTCCAGGGGCTCAAATAGGAAATGATACTCTGAGTCATAGAACTCTAATGAAATATACGGTCAACCGACATTTCTCGAGTTTGAAAAAGAGTCGAAAGAAAAGCTTCGATCCTCTTCTTTTTATCGAGAGATCCATGAATCGGGATCCTGCCGCATATAGAGACAAATGGTCCAAGGGGGGCAAGAATTTCCAGGAACATTTCGTTTCTGAGCAGAAGAGCCGTTTTCAAGCAGTCTTCGATCGATTCCATCAATCTCAATATTCGATTGATTGGTCCGTGTTTATTGACAAACAAGATTTTCCTAAGTCTAAGGCACGTCTTTTCTTTTTGTTCGTATTAGTTCGTTCCTTTTTGTACAAGTCACTTTCTGGCTTGTTGTCGAAGGTACTCCCTTTTTTCTTTGTGAGTTGCGGGAATATCCCCATTCATAGGTCCGAGATCCGCATCTATGAATTGAAGGGTCCGACTGATCAACCCTGCAATCAGTTGTTAGAATCAATAGGTCTTCAAATCGTTCATTTGAACAAATTGAAACCCTGCTTATTGGATGATCATGAGACTTCCCAAAAATCCAAAATTGTAGGAACAATTGATAACACGGATTCCTATTTCTCAATTCTATTCGACGATGAAGAGAATTGGCTGAATCCCGTGAAAGCATTTGATAGAAGTTCATTGATATCTGCTTTTTATAAAGCAAATAGACTTCGATTCTTGAATAATCCACATCCGTTCTCCTTCTATTGTAACAAAATCTTCCCTTTTGTTGTGGAAAAAGCTCGTTTCAAGACTTCTGATTTTTTGTATGGACAATTCCTTCATACTTTCTTCATTCGCAAGAAAGCATTTTCTTTGTGCGGCGAAAAACATGCTTTTGGGGAGAGAGCTACTCTTTTACCAATCGAGTCAGAGGTATCTAAGAGACTCATACCTCAGGTATCTAAGATACTCATACCTGACGATTTTCCACAAAGTGGTGACCAAAGGTATAACTTGTGCAAATCTTTCCATTTCCCAACGCGATCTGTTCCATTAGTTGATAGAGCCCTTTACTCGATCGCCGACATTTCTGAAACACCTCTAACAGAGGGACAAAAGGTCAATTTGGAAAGAACTTCTTTTCAACCTCTTTCAGATATTCATTTATCTGATTCAGAAAGGAAGAACTTGCATCAAGATCCCAATTTCAATTCAAACATGGGTTTGATTCACACTCCATATTCTGAAAAAGATTTACCGTCCGAAAAGAGGAAAAAACGGAATCTTGGTCGAAATCTAAAGAAATGCGTTGAGAAAGGGCAGATGTTTCGAACTCTTCTCTCGAAGATGTATCGAACCCTTCTCTCAAAATGGAATCTCTTCCAAACATATATGCCATGGTTCCTTACTTCGACAGGGTACAAATATCTCACTTTGCTATTTTTAGATCTTTTTTCAGACCTATTGCCGATACTCAGTCTAGGTATCCGTCAAAATTGTGTATCCCTTTTTGATCATATTCTGGGTGATATTCTGGATGATATTAGGCAGGGGGTCATTAGACCGTGGCAAATTCTTCAGGAAAAATGGGTTCTTCCACAAAGGAACCGGATAAGGGAGATTTCGAGGATGTGTTTACGAAATCTGACTCTGTCTGCAGAAAGGATTCGTCGAAATAATGAGTCACCATTGACACATACACATCTGAGATCACCCAATGTTATGGAGTTCCTCTATTCAACCCTTTTACTTCTTCTTGTTGCTGGATATCTCGTTTGTACATATCTTTCCCGTCTTTCCAAAGACTATGGTGAGTTACAGACAGAGCTCAAAAAGGTCAAATCTTTGATGATTCCATCATACACGATTGAGTTGCGAAAACTTATGGATAGGTATCCTCCATCTGAACTGAATTCTTTCGGATTCAAGAATCTCTTTCTAGTTGCTATGGAAGAACTAAAGGAGTCTCTTTCTGTAGTCGGCAACATGCTAGAGGGTGGTGGTCGCGCTTATGGGGTCGAATCAATCTTTTCTAATTGGAATCTCAATCTCATCGATATCAGCGATCTTATCAGTCTCATACCAAACCCCATCGATCGAATCACTTTTTCGATAAATACGAGACATCTAAGTCATACAAGTAAAGAGATCTATTCATTGATAAGAAAAAGAGAAAGGGTGTACGGTGCTTGGATTGATGATAAAATAGAATCCTTCCTCTCGACCTCTGTGGCTATTGATGATTGCGACAGAGGCAACTTGCTTCAGTTCTCCACCCTCACCTTAACGACAGAAAAAGGGGTTGATCAAATTCTATTGAGTCTGACTCAGAGTTCAAAGAATGCCTCTGGTTCTCAAATGATTGAACAACCGGGAGAAATGTACTTACGACACTTAGTTGAGCTTCAGAAGAAGTCTCTATTGGGTTATGAGTTCAATACATTCTCTTTAGCAGAAAGACGGATATTCCTTGCTCATTATCAGACAATGACTTATTCAAAAACCTCGTGTGGGGTTAATGGTTTTCATTTCCCATCTCATGAAAAACCCTTTTCGCTCCGCTTAGACCTATCCCCCCCCTAGGGGTATTTTAGTGATAGGTTCTATAGGAACTGGACGATCCTATTTGATCAAATCCCTAGCGACAAATACCCACTTTCCCCTTATTACGTTAGAGATGGAAGCGCGCTCCTCCTGGCCTTTTTTCCAGCATTTGGATGAGATCTATGGTGACCAGCTGGAGTATGTGTATGACGATACTAGTCTTAGTGTGGAGGTGGAGGAAGAGGAAGAGGAGGACACTTCCTGGGGTATTGAGGAGTGGAGTCTTCCTGATACTCGTGAGGATGACGAGATTGAGGATCAGGCTGAGATGGATACGAGACGTGATCTTGATGGTATTGAGTATACGCATGCTATTGAGGATATGATTGATGTGGGGATTTCTGTTGATGCTCAGTTGAATTTTTTACCTGAGTCCATTCTCATCAACGAAATTGAGGGTCATGATGTGGATGAGCTGGACGAGGCGGAGTTGTGGGAGTTATGGATGGAGGAATGGGACCGGCACCTACTTGGTATCTCCCTTCAATTCGCATTAGTAAGAGCAATGACTCCTTGCATATTATGGATTCCAAACATTCATGATGTGGATCTGGAGGATAGGACAACCCTGGCCGGATTAATGAACTCTCTCTCTGGGGATTGGGAAGGACGTTCCACTAGAAATACTCTTGTTATTGCTTCGACTCATCTTCCCAAAAAAGTAGATCCCGCTATAATAGCTTCAAATAGATTCAATACATGCATTAAGGTACGAAGGCTTCTTAGTACACAAGAACGAGAGCGCTTTTTCACTCTTTCATATACTAGAGGATTTCACTTGGAAAAGGAAATGTTCGATACTAATCGATTCCGGTCTATAACCACACAAGATCTTGCAGCACTTACCAATGAGGCCCTATCGATTAGTATTACACAAAAAAAAATCCATTATAGACACGAATACAATTCGATTTGCTCTTCATAGGCAAACTTGGGCTGTGGAATCCCGGTCAATCTCGATTTCGGATCACGGGATCCTTTTCTATCAGACAGGAAGGGCTCTTGCACAAAATCTATTTCTAAGTCAAGGCCTCGTAGATCCTATCTCTGTATATATAAAGAATAAGTCGTGTAACGACGACGGTTATTCTTATTTGTACAGGTGGTACTTAGAGCTTGGAACGAGCATGAAGAGGTTAACGATACTTCTTTATCGTTTGAGTTGTTTTGCCGGATCGGTCGCTCAAGACCTTTGGTCTCCACCTGGGCCCGATGACAAAGCGGAGATGTTTTCTTATGGACTTGTTGAGAATGATTCTCATCTAGCTCAGGGCCTATTAGAACTAGAAGGCGCTCTGGTGGCCTCACGGACAGAAAAAGCTTGCAGTCGGTTTGATAATGATCAAGTGACACTGCTTTTTCGGGCCGAACCCAGCTTAGATAGAATGCAAGATGGATTTTGTTCTATCTTTGAACAAGAGGGAGAAGAAGGAGCCCCTGGCCTAGAGAAGCCTTTCGTCACTCACATAGTTTCGGCTCCTAGAATATGGAACCCTTGGCTCATTCTATTTGATTGGATCGATATCGAGGAGGCTCAGCGTAAAGATGAAGAGACTGAGCTTCAAGAGTTTCAAGATCTTGAAGATCCTCAAGATCTTGAGGGTGGGCTTCAAGAGCTTCAAGGTCTTCAAAAGGAAGAGGCCTATCTTTATCAAAAGGCTCTTGAGCTTCAAGCTCAAGAGGATGATGAGCTTCAAAAGTATGGTCCGGGGTTCTTGGAGAGTGGAACCATAATGAAGAAGTATCCGACACGAAATCGATTTCGATTTTTCACAGAACAAGGCTTTTTTCAAGCAAGCCAATTCATTTGGGACCCTGCGGATTCACTCTTTTTCCTACTC